TTGAATGGCTGTGACTGGAAATTTCTTCTTTATTTTCTTTTTCTTTCAATGCAATCAATAAAAAGGGAAGTTTTTAGGTCTTATTATGTTGAGATACTATAGAATAGAATCAATCTAAGAAAATGATCTCAACTAGATGAAGAGTAAGTTGGGTAAAAAGATGGATAAGGAAAACGGGATTGGAAGATGCAAATCCAATAAAAACCAATGATTCATGATTCAGTAACCCTCTCCAAAAAAGAGTATTTACGCCCATTTATTTTTTGGCGGCATGGCCGAGTGGTAAGGCGGGGGACTGCAAATCCTTTCTCCCCAGTTCAAATCCGGGTGTCGCCTGATCAACACAACAAATGGCTCGGAATCCTGCTTCGCTGATCTGATATAACTGGCCTGATTCTTGCCCGGCGGACGAAAAGAACTGTCGATACTTTATTTTATTTATCTTCAGAATCAGCTTCAAAATACACAGGTTCTATGAAGGAAGGGCTGTAAATCTTTGCTCCGAGGATCCAGGGGGGCTTGACTTATAGGAAAGACTATAACTATCAATCTTTCCTAATTACCTTACCCTACCAGTACCCTACTAATGTCCACTGTAGTGTCTCCTGATTCAGTCGTGAATTAGATCTCGCTGGGATTCGCCGCGGGGGAATCCAATTAGGGGTTGTGGAGGGGGCTGCAGATACTTTGTATACAGACCATACTCGCGATAGGATTTCAGTGCTCAGCCAGTCATTCAATAGTGAATGGTTGACTGGCCCCTATAGAAGAAAGTAAAAAAAAAAAAGAATTTTGCTGTGGTAACCCCCGCAATGTAATAGGGTGTCTACCGACTGTTTCACAGAAACAGAGATAGTAAGGTTTAGCTTAGATCAAAAGGGAGAGACAGTTATCCATCTTGATGTATATATGTAGATATATTTTCCCTATGAAACGCAACAAAACAAACAATAGGTCTTACTATTACAACATGTTCCATTCCCTTAGTAACATCCCCTTGATACTTCCAATGGGTAACGTGTATCTGTTGCGCTTGTGCTTAATTCTTCCTCACCACAAATCATAGGAAATATAAACTTGTTACAAGTGGATCCATTGGATCGGTTTGTCAATAGCTTTAAGTCATAATCTCATTTTTTTGACTCTGCACCACCAATTCCCCTATTATTATTTTAGGGATCAATAATGGAACAATTCCTTCATATTCATCGAGATAGGGGGCATGATTCACATGGATATAGTAAGTCTCGCTTGGGCTGCTTTAATGGTAGTTTTTACGTTTTCCCTTTCACTCGTAGTATGGGGAAGAAGTGGACTCTAAGGGTACTACTAATTGATTGTAATTGAGTTGAGTAATCAGCTTGTATCAATTTATTAATTTAATAATTAATAGATTAAAGATTAATTAGATCGTTTTATGTTTAAATAAACATATCTTCCATCTCAAAATTCCACAGAAATTTAGTAATTAATTACCTTTAACCTTTGGATCCGCTATTTCAACGCTATTTCAATTATTCCCACGTTCGTATTTAGAAAATCAAAGCAACTCACCGGATAATGATAGAAAATTTATTTTTTCCAATCGAATTCATTCCTCCAAAATATTCCATTTCATTTTGATGAACCCGTTCTTGCCATAACATTAACATCATTATGGATATTACAATGAGGAGCAACAATCCCTATTTTATTTGTTTCCCTCTTTACTGTTCAAAGGGGGAGTCGTTCTGCTATTATGTAGATACAATATCTACTTTATACTGTAGGCGACCCAACCTAGTGGTTGTATAAAGAGAGGCTACGCATAAGAAAAGAAGAGCGCCCGGTGATCCACATATACTTACCTTAGACTCCTGGGATTTTATTTATTTATGCTTTATCGCCTCACCATCAGGGTTCAAGCATGAAAAAATCGACGGGGTCTACTACCCCTTTTCCAGATACGAATAACTTACCATAGAACTCCTTGGATCATCTAGTAAGAATCATCCAATTCACAATTATTTCTTTTTCTTCGGAATTGAATTCTCAAAAAATTACCTTGCCTTTCTTTTGTATATGCACATACTACTCCTCCACTCTTTCGCAATAGTAAAATAAATTAGTTCTACTACTTAATCAATACTAAAATCTATCCTGATTTCTGATTATAATTATGAAAGTTATTAACTTAAATACTTAAATGAAAGTTATTAACTTAATTAAAGAGAAACCTATGAATTAGAGCAATTACAATTAAGTTATTAACGTTGGATTATTTCGGATTCATCAAAATACGAATGGATGGGTGGAGCGAAGAGATAGAATGGGAGTGCTATTTGAATCTACATTCTACATATATATTAATATTAACATATATAATATGTGATTTAATTTATATAATATAATATGTGATTTATATATATATATATTGTGATAATGAATTTATGGATTTGCATCCACATGTATGTAGATACATATTGTAGATTGATTGTAGATTGATCTCTATCAATTCCATATCTTCATACAATAGATAGTACGGTAGAAAGGTTCATATAGTTCTCCCCACCGTACTATCTCATCTATTGGATACATATACCGCGGATTCAATCCAGTCTGCTCATTTCATTTAAGACTTGGAATTGTAATCCCTTTCATTTATTGAATCATTGATAAAAGAACTAAACTAATAAAATAAGACTAACTCAAGTTTCAGTCAAATTAATCATTTTGACTGACTGTTTTTACGTAGATGATAAGTAAAAAAGCAGTAGGAACTAGAATGAACAGCGCAGTAGCAATAAATGCGAGTATATTTACTTCCATAATCTCATAATTTAATTTTATTTTGCTTCGCAAGAAATCGGGATCTAATCCCATAGAGATGATAAATCCTTCTCCATAATTTTGAAATTCAATGGGATTGGATTAATTGAATCCTGATGATACTGAATCGGATTATAATATCATGAATAACAATATCTGATCTATCAAATCAATTCATCGTCGAGAATTGAATAGTATAACATAGGAAGATCTTTTATCCATACCGAATCGAAAAATTCCATTCCTGACCCCCAACCAAGAATCCTTTTTAATTTATCATATTTTTCTACTCTTTCGTTCCTTTCTATAACCCGCCGTCCTCATTCTTTATAGAATGATATCATATGAATGAGGTTCGACCGGTATTCCATTCGTCACAGATCCAAACAGTAGAAGTGAACTGGAAAACTAATTAAGTTCTAAGCTAAGTTTTTGTGAAGATCTAATCTTCTTGAAAGACAGAGAAAAATGAAAAAAAAAGATTATTCGTTCTATTTTCTATTCTCCACCCCCAGAACAGAAGGACACGATCTTTGATTGATCTTTTGTATCCGTATCCTCCTTCCTTGATTGAGACGTATAAATTGAGAATCCAGTGTGCAATTTGGGCGAGATAAAGAGATTGTCCCCAATCCAATTAGTAATTGAGCTTCCCTTGCCCGATGAGAAATGTGAAATAAGGATCCTTCCACCGGGAATTAGATCCTGCTCTTTGTCTCCCCCTCTTCGCAGAAGGTGGAGAGATGAATCAATCGATTCATAGGATCCCAGGGCGGGACGGGACTGACGGGGCTCGAACCCGCAGCTTCCGCCTTGACAGGGCGGTGCTCTGACCAATTGAACTACAATCCCAGGAAAATGAGGTGTACAGCTTACATTATTATTTATTTTGATTTCATATTTCATATTTTATTTCATCGAACCATAACCGTATAGATGGATCATATATAAAAAAAAATAGATCGTAATCGACGCTTGGAACGGATATATAGATATACATATCCACATAGATAGAAGAGAAGATGGATAGTAATAGCAAAGCAATCCGTGGTTATTGCCAAATTGACTGACAATCCATCTTTCAATGAAAAAGGGCTCTTCTCTTTTTCATCTTTTTCATTTTATTTCCCGGATTAGCTTAAAGGAATTCATAGATCCAGATTGTTAGAAACATCAGAACATGGAGGAACAAATAGAGTCAGGTTGACTCTTTCTTCCTCCATATCATCATGTATTTTTGGAGTACGGATTGGTTATATCATCCTCAAGGATCGGTGAATTCTTGGGCCGAGCTGGATTTGAACCAGCGTAGACATATCGCCAACGAATTTACAGTCCGTCCCCATTGACCGCTCGGGCATCGACCCAGGAAGAATCAATTCTCGGTTTATTGATAATCCATGGTCAACTTTTCTTTCGTAGTACCCTACTACCCCCAGGGGAAGTCGAATCCCCGCTGCCTCCTTGAAAGAGAGATGTCCTGAACCGCTAGACGATAGGGGCATGCCCACCCGATCGCCATCATACTATACTCATAGTATGAGTAGTTTTTTGGAATTGTCAATGTCAATACAATGCTAGGATACGAACAACCTTTCGTGTTTTCGTGATTCCGTATACATATATACATATAATATTAATGTAATATTAATGTAATAGAATTTCTCTATTGTTCATTCAGGAACCATTCATTATATATTGTTATATAAGAAAGATTATATAATCTAATCATAATCAAAATAATGGAGTATAGGATATAGGGGATGTCTTGCCCGACAGAAAAAGTAAAACCCCTTCTTTATTCTAATTTTCACTCATTGATTCGCGCATCGTTAAGTCGCTAAGATGAGGTATCTCTATCTCACGCTAAGCCAGAAAATTCAGCTATATAGACATAGACTATTACTATTATATATATATGTTATGTATTTAATTATATATGTTATGTATTTAATTAAGATTAAGATCCCTCAAAAAAAACAATTAGGATAGGGTCGGTCTTGGAACCATTCACCGCATACTTATCATTATCAATTCAATTAACCTAAACTAGGTTAATCTATTCATTGTTCCTGAATGAGCCCCCATCTGTATATATATAATATGTAATATATATATCCATCTGTATATATATATAATATGTAATATATATAAATATAATATGTACAATATATATATTATATATAATGTAC